ATTATTATAATATATAATAGTTTTTTTTCAATATTATTAAGTTATAAAATATTGTAGTTAAATACTTTGATAATTTTTTTATTAATTTAAAGATTATTTTTGATAGAAGTGAAAGAGAATATTATAATAAAGATGATGGGTATTTTAAATAAATTATAAAGTTTATAGGTAAGTGTATAAATATTTTTATTTATATATTAATAAAGATTTATTAGATATCATTTATATAAAGTGAAATAGCATATTATTTATTAGTATATAGTATAATGTTATTGATCATATATATTAATTATATTTATATGTTTAATTAATTTATATATTTTTTAGTGTAGGAGAAGAGAAATTATAATTAGTTTTAAAAAATTAAAATTATTTATTTTTTATAAGTTTAATAATTACAAATATTAAGATAGAATAGTTGAAAATAAAACATAATTTAATAAATATAATTATGTAACTTAGAAAAATAGATTATGTACTAAGTTTATAAATTAAATTATTATAAATGATAATTTAATAATATTAGCTTATTAATTATTTTTAATAGTTTATAAAAATATTGGTAGTTTAACATTATTAATTAGGGTCAGGATTATTCTATATCATTAGTGTAAGTGTATGTAAAATGTTTAGAATAATATAAAAATTAAATTAATGTTTAAAAATTAAATATTTTATGAAATAATTTATAAATTTAAGAGATATTTAAGGGTTAAAATTCTAAGATAATAATATAATTTATATAAATATTGTTAATAAGTTTTTTCAGTAGTATTAAATATTATGTATCCGGGGTAAGGTCTTATATTATTGTAAATTATATGTAAATTTTAAATATTTACTTTGATAAAAATGAAAGAGAATTATATAATAAAAAGGAAGAGGCCCATCCCCAAAATTGGAAAAATCATAAATATGGTATGTATATATTATAAGTGTGTATTATAAATAATTATTAAATATATTATTGTAATTATTAATGATTTTCATTAAAATTATCATACACATTAGAATGATATTGATAATATTATTATATTAGTTAATTGTTTCTTACATACTTAATCAATCTTTATAATTTTTATGTATAAAAGAGAAATTATGATCATTGTTTAAATTAAAATTCTATAATTTTTAAACTAGTAGTACGTGAGGTATTTAGACAGGAATTTTATGGCTAAAGAAATGTTTAGAGTTTATTAAATACACGGCGCCATTAAGCAAAGAGATAACAAAAATAAGAAACTTCGAGATATATCTATTAAACTTGTATAATATTAATAACATATAGTTATACATAGGAACAATATTTGTGAGATAAATAAAATTAATTCAAAAAAATAATTTTTAATAAAAAAATTAGCTTATTTATTATTTTTAATAGAATTGTAAATAAAAATATATTATCAATTATTATTAATTAGAATTATGTATAGTCTATATCGTTATTGTATAAATATTATAGATAATTGAATAAAAAATAGGTAAAGTCTTTTTTATTATTTTAATGAAGTGAGGGGAAAGAAAGTAAGGTATAATTTTATAGTTATAAGAAAGATGGAGATGATTTGTATTTATTTTGGTGGAAAAAGATGTTATTATTTTAAGAAAAATATTTAAATAGAATACATAATTTTTAAAAATTATTTATTATTTTATTAGGTTTATAATTATAGGGTGTTAAGTTATTGATGATCATCTGTATAAAGTGTAATTAATAGAGAAAAAATATAACCTTGGATAATAGCAATACCAATTTCAAAAATAAAATAACCTGTTTGAATAATTATAACTATAAAAAAGGTTAAATATGATGATGATAAAATTGAAATAGTTAAATAATTCCCAATTAGTGTAAGAATAATATGTCCTGCTCTAATATTAGCTGCGAGTCGAATAGAAAGTGTAATAGGGCGAACTAAGATTCTTAGGGATTCAATTACTGGTAAAAATGGGATTAGAAATGTTGGTGTAGCTAAAGGTAGTATAGAGGCTAGTCTTGAGTAAGAATTATTAATATAAGATGAGATAATTAGAGAGAATCATAGAGGTAAAGCTAATACAAGTGTTATTGCTAGGTGTCTAGTAGTTCTAAATACGTAAGGTATTAAACCTAATATATTAAAGTTAATAATAGTAATAAATAAAGAGGAGATTATTAAACTAAAACCGCCTAGGTTTATACTATAAGATCGGGTAATTTGGATATTAATAGCTTGTTTAGGTAAAGATATAAAATTAAACATATTTGATGTATTAATTCAATAAGATGAATTAATAAAAAATAATGATCAAAGGGATATTAATCAGGTTATTATATGAGCGGAAAATAAGGTTGAGTTGTGATCATCAAAGGAAGAGAAGATATCTACTATCATTATATATTAAGGATTATAAAAATCATTTTCTAGATTAAAAGTCTAGTGCTTGAGTATTCGGCCACTTAATAGTAATAAATTTATTTTTTATTACATGTTTATTAATATTGTAATTATTATTGATAGTGAAATATTTCATTTTTAAATAGATAAATAATGTGAGGTGGTCGATTTAAGTCGGTAGATTGTAAATCTATGTATAAGTTAGTAGCTTTCTCATAATTAATAAAGTAAGCTAAGTGTAAGCTGTTGGGTTCATACCCCAAAAATGAATATTTAAATTCTTTTATTATTAAATATATACATAGTAAAGTAAAATTAGTTTAAATTAAAATAGTAAATTGTGGTTTTACAGTTGTATAAATTTTACATTTTACTATGTTTAGGTTATTTGGAGTGGAATTATGTTTTAGTTTACTTTTATTTTTTTGATTTTTTTTAATATGTTTTTCATTAATTTATTTATGTATAAATAATATTTGTTTTTTATTTAGATGAGAATTATTTAGTTGTATAAGAAGTAGAGTAAATTTTGATTTATTATTAGATTGGATGAGGTGTAGATTTAGGGGATTAGTTTGTTTTATTTCGGGTTGTGTTATAGTTTTTAGTATATCTTATATAAGAGGGGATAGAAATTCTTTTCGTTTTACGTTAATAGTTATATTGTTTGTTTTATCTATAAATTTTTTAATTTTTATTCCTAGATTAATTTCTTTATTATTGGGTTGAGATGGTTTAGGTTTAGTTTCTTTTTGTCTTGTAATTTATTACCAGAATAATAAATCATTATCTGCTGGTATATTAACTGTATTAATAAATCGTGTGGGAGATTGTTTTATTTTAGGTTCTATTTCTATTTTAATAGTTTTAGGTCATTGAAATATAATGTGTTTTTGGGAATTTATAGGGTTTGAATTAGTTAATTTTTTTATTATAATTGCTGGTATAACTAAAAGAGCACAAATTCCATTTAGAAGGTGGTTACCAGCTGCTATAGCAGCTCCTACACCTGTGTCTGCTTTAGTTCATTCTTCTACATTGGTTACTGCTGGGGTATATCTATTTATTCGGTTTTTTAACTATTTAACGGTTTATTATTGATTTAATATTTTTATAGTTTATATTTCTATTATAACAACTATTATATCAGGTATTTGTGCTATATATGAATATGATATAAAGAAGATTATTGCATTATCTACTTTGAGTCAATTAGGTGTAATAATAATATCTTTAAGTTTAGGTATACCTATAATGTCTTTGTTTCATTTATATACTCATGCAATGTTTAAAGCTTTATTGTTTATATGTGGGGGTAATATTATTCATTGTTTTAGGGGAAAGCAAGATATACGTCAAATTGGTAATGTTTCTAGGTTATTACCTATTACTTGTATATTTTTAAATATTGCTAATATAGCTTTATGTGGGATACCTTTTCTTGCAGGATTTTATTCTAAAGATTTAATTATTGAAGGGTTAATTATAGGGAATGTTAATTTATTTATATTATTAATAGGATTATTTGGTGTATGTTTAACTGTGTTGTATAGAGGACGATTTTCGTTATTAATTATTTGAGGAAATGAAAGTTCAGAGGTTTATAGAAATGTTAGAGATAATGATATAAAGATAATTTTTCCTATAAGTATATTAGTTTTAGGAGCTATATTTGGTGGGTGAATTTTTCAAATATTATTTAGTTTATTTAATTTAAATATTTTTTTGTGTATAAGTATAAAATTAATTATTCCTTTCTTGATTGTTATAAGATTAATTATAATATTTGGTTTTTGGAGTGGGGGTTTAAGTGTTAATATTTTAAGAGTAATAATATATATTAATAGTGGAATATGGTTTATAGGTAGATTTATTTGTTATCCTTTATTACAAGGGTTTAAGAGTTTTTCTAATAGAAATCTTAAGGTAGTTGATATAGGATGATTTGAAATTTTAGGGGGTCAGGGTTTATTTAATTTTAATAGGTTAAGATTTATAATTTTAGAATATTGGTTAGTAGTAATTTTTAATTCTTATATACTTATTTTTATTATTTTTATTATATTTCTTTAATATAAGGGTGAAGAACACCTAACTATGAGTCGAAATCATATATGATTTATCATTTCTTATATAATTAATTATTGTTTAATATTTCATTTTTATAAATAATATATCTATAATAATAGTAACAATTATAATTTATGTTATATAATAGTAGTAATGAATATTTAATAAGTTTAAAATAGGTTATACTTATTATAAATTAATTTGGCTTTGGTTATAATATAAGCTATTATTAGGTTAATATATGTTAGATTTTTAATATGGTCGTTTTACTTATTTATATTGTTATTTATTTTGTTTAATATAAATTTAGTAGCAAATATTATTTTTAGTATTTTTATTATGATAATAAGAATAGGTTACGCAGTATTTATTATTATACAATGAATGAAAGTTTGATATAGTTAGTGTAAATAAAAGTGGTTAAATTGGTGCCAGCATCTGCGGTTATACTAATGCTTTAGGTTTATATTTATATAGTGTAAAATAAAGTAATATTTAATGATTATATTAGAATAATTAAGAGCATAAAATTGTAGGTAAAATTTAATAACTGTTATTAATTATATTATTCTGATTGTAAAATCTTTGAAAATAAGATTGAAAACTAGGATTAGAGACCCTACTATTCTTTATTTTAAAAATTTTTATTACTTAAGTAGTGTGAACAGTTATTTTATGGGAAATAATTATAATATTATTAGAATGTTTGAAACTTAAAAGGCTTGGCGGTGTTATATGTCCTTCCAGGGGAGCTTGTTTATTAATTTGATAATCCCCAATTTATACTTACTTTTTTTTGAATAGTTAAATAAATCAGTTTGTGTATTGCTGTCATCAGTTTATTTTGTAAAAATTTTATAAGAAACTTAATAATAAATTAATTGTAATGTCAAGTCAAAATGCAGCTAATAAAAGAGGTTTATAAAGTGAGCTACATTTTATAATATTTAAATCAATTAAATTATGTAATTAGTTTATGAAATTGGACTTGGTAGTAATATTATAATAGTGAGTTTTTATGAATTAGGTTTTATAACGCGTACATATCGCCCGTCGCTCTTGTTGGAAAATAAGATAAGTCGTAACATAGTAGATGTAGTGGAAACTGTTTCTGGAGTATACAGTGGAGATATATTATATTTTATTAGTTAGAAGGTGCTATAGATAGTAGGTATTGTGAAATTGTTATTATATTAAAGTAGGTAAAATAAAGTATATAATGGTAAATTATTTATTTATAAAGTATTAAGGGTATAGATTTAATGTTTATTATAGTACTGTGAAGGAATATATATATATATATATTGTTTTATAGTAGAATATGTATTCGTACCTTTTGTATAATGGATTGATGATATGTTAGTCTTATATAAGGTATTCTCGAAGTAAAAAGATTTACTTAGTAAATAATGTGTTAACGTTGAATAGTTATATATTTAATATTAAGTGGTAATGATATGTTTATCGATTTTTATGGTAGCTAGTTTATTGATTTAGAATATTTAAGTGTTGTAATATTAATATAATTATGAATTATATAATATTTTTTATTATATGAGGGATAAGCTTCATATGTTTCATAGAATTAGTATATTGTTTAATAGTTAGAGTAGAGTTAATAGTGCTTTTCTTTAAGAGTAGTTAAATTGGTTAATATTTAGTAATTCAAGTTTAAATAATCATAAATATTTATAAATTGGGTTTAAATAAATATAATGTTAATATGAGTATTGTTATAAATTATAATTTAATTATTTTTAGTTGGGTTAATTTAGTGTGATGGTATAAAGTGAAATAAGATAAAGGAATTCGGCAAATATTAATCTCGCCTGTTTATCAAAAACATCTCTCTTTGTTGTTTATATATAAAGAGTTGGGCCTGCTCGGTGATGATTATTTAACAGCTGCGGTATTTTAACTGTACTAAGGTAGCATAATAGTTTGCCTTATAATTTGAGGCTAGAATGAATGGTTTGACGAAGGTTAATCTGTCTCTATTTTATTTAATAGAAATTAATTTTTAAGTGAGAAAGCTTATATTTTTTAAAGGGACGAGAAGACCCTACTGAGCTTGTAATTTTATTTTATTATTTATTGTAATAGTAATGTATAAATTTTAATTGGGGTGATTAAGGAATAAATATAATATTAAAGTAACTTCCTTAAATAAAAATATAGATATATAAAGTAACTAATAATTATATTACTTATATTATAGTTACCATAGGGATAACAGCGTAATTTATTTAGAGAGTTCTTATTAAAAAATAAGATTGCGACCTCGATGTTGGATTAAAGTAACCTTAAGGTGCAGAAGCTTTATTAGGTAAATCTGTTCGATTTTTAAAACTTTACATGATCTGAGTTCAGACCGGCGTAAGCCAGGTTGGTTTCTATCTTTTAAAATTATTATAATTTCTTTTAGTACGAAAGGATCAAAGTAAATTAAATTATTAATTATAATAATTAATAAACAAGATAGTATCTAATATTGATTAGAGATGTTAAAGTAGTTTATATTAATTATATAGTTCTTATAGTGTAATATTGCACATTAGATTTTCAATTTTTTAGAACATATTAGTATGTTAAGAATATATTTTATTAGTATAATTAGTATGTTTGTTTTCCAAACAAATGGTTTAAATTTTTTAAATAAAATAAAATATTATTACAAAATTTAACATAATTTAATGTGTCTCACTTACATTGAGGAAATAATTAATATGTAATTAATTTTGATTACAAAGTTGACAGAATTATGTGAATAATTTAGGTTTATTTTATAGGATATTTTATCTTACTTTGTAAATGAATATTTTTTAATAAATAAATAAATGGAGATTTATTATTAAAGTATAAGATTTTAAGTTATATTAAACTGAAGACTTTCAAGGTCTTTTATAAATTATGTGTGTTTAAATCTTGTGTATGAGTTATGATTATAAGAGGTGAAATATTATTTAGAGTGTTTATTTATATTAGGGGGGTTATTATTTTATTATTTCAATGAAAACATGTTTTAAATATTTTATTAAGATTTGAAATTATAATATTAGGTATTATTTCTTTTTTTTTGTTTAGTTGGGGATTATGAAGGGGGGATTATAGATTAATAATGGTGATTGTTGTTTTTGCTGTATGTGAAGCAAGATTGGGGTTATCTTTATTAGTAAGAATAGTTCGTATTCATGGTAATGATTACGTAAAATCTTTAAATTTATATAAATTATAAGTATTATATTTAGATTTTTGGGTTTATTATTATTAAATTTTAAGTTTAATTGGGAAATACGGTTTTGGTATTTAATATTGATGAGGTTTTTTTCTTTAAAATTTCTTAATTTAGAGGTTTGAGGTAATGTTGATATAACATATTTTTATTGTGATAATATAAGGGGTATTTTAATAAATCTTACTTTTTGAGTAGGAGGGTTAATAATACTTGCTAGTAATTATTCGGTAAAGTTTATAAATAATAAAAGGTTTAATTTTTCGATTATTGTTATTAGATTGTGTATATTAGTAATTTTATTTTTTATTAGGTGTCATATTATGTATTTTTATATTTTTTTTGAGATTTCTTTAATTCCTACATTGATATTAATTATTGGTTGGGGTTATCAACCAGAGCGGTTACAAGCCGGGATATATATAATATTGTATACTATTACAGCTTCATTGCCTTTATTGGTTAGATTAATTATATTAGGTTATATATATAAATCGTATAGTATAGTATTAATTAGTTATTTAAATTGTATTGAGGTTTTATATAGAGTGAATATTTTATGATTTTTTGGTATTATAGGAGCTTTTTTAGTGAAGTTGCCTATATTTTCTGTTCATTTGTGATTACCTAAGGCTCATGTAGAGGCACCTATTGCAGGATCTATAATTTTGGCAGGAGTTTTATTAAAATTAGGGGGTTATGGGATTTTACGATTATTAAGTGTTTTTTTTTTAAATGATGTTTTTATAAGTAAAATTTTGATTATTAGATGTTTATGAGGGGGTTTTATTACTGCAGTAATTTGCGTTGGGCAGAGAGATATTAAATCACTAATTGCATATTCTTCTGTTGGGCATATAGGTGTGATATTAGGAGGAAGGTTGACTAAATTTATATGAGGTTGAGAAGGGGCAATACTAATAATAGTTTCTCATGGTTTTTGTTCATCAGGATTATTTTGTTTAGCTAATTTAATTTATGAAAAGTTTAAAAGTCGAAGAATATATTTTTATGGTGGTATACTTAATATAAATTCTATTTTATGTTTATGATGATTTTTGTTTTGTATTGGTAATATAGGAGCTCCACCAAGTATTAATTTAATTAGAGAAGTTATATTGTTTTGTTCTATATATATTTACAGAAGTTTATTTATTATTATTATTATCTTAATAGTTTTTGTGGGGGGTTTATATAATTTAATTATATTTATTAGTACCCAGCACGGAAATGTAATAAATTATATAAATAGAAATTATATAAATAATTCTAGAGAATATTTGTTATTATTTCTTCATTTTTTTCCTATATTGTTTTTTATTTTAAATATTGGTTATATAAAAAAAATTTTTTAGTTAATTAAAAAAAAAAGAGTATATACATCTATATATATATATATATATATTAAATAGCTTAAATATAGAGCATAACGTTGAAGGTGTTAGGGTGATTAGTAATGTCTTTAAATATAAATTATAAGTGTTTGAGTATATAGTTTTAGCTGGGATATGTAAATTTTGAAAATTTATTAGAAGTGTTCAATTCACTTAAAAACTTGTAAGTATACATTATGGTGTAAGTGCACATAAATTTTTGGATTTTAAGGAGAAAGTTCAATTCTTTTTATTGTAGTAGGTTTATATAGTTTATATAAAATATTGAATTGCAAATTCAAAGAAGCATAAGTATGTTTAAACTTATATTAGAATGGCAGATCAGTGCATAGGATTTAAGATCCTATTAGGGAGTATATTTATATTATTTCTTCTAGTAATGTTAGTGGATTTATTATCTGGAGTTATTTCTTTTATTTGTGCTCTTTTAGCTGTCGCTTTTTTTACTTTATTAGAGCGTAAAGGATTAGGATATTTTCAATTACGTAAGGGGCCTAATAAAGTAGGATTAATAGGCCTTCCTCAGCCTTTAGCTGATGCAGTTAAATTATTTAGTAAAGAATTAATTAAGCCTACATTGGTTAATATTTTTCCGTTTTTGATTTGTCCTTTTATAAGATTATTTTTGGGGTTGATTTTATGAGTATTATATAATAATTATTTTGTGTGTAATATAGGAGGGTTAAGCATACTTTTATTTTTATGTGTATCTAGTTTAGGAGTTTATAGTGTTATAGGGGCTGGGTGATTTTCTAATTCTAAATATGCATTATTAGGGTCAGTTCGTGCTGTAGCTCAGAGTATTTCTTATGAAGTTAGGATATCTTTAATTTTATTAAGATGTTTGGTTTTTGTAGGTAATATGAGATTAAGATTATTAATAAAATATCAGTATTTTGTTTGAATTGTATTTGTAAATTTTTTTATATTATTTATGTGATTTGTGTCTTGTATTGCTGAAACTCACCGTGCTCCATTTGATTTTGCAGAAGGTGAGTCTGAGTTAGTGTCAGGGTTTAATATTGAGTATGGTGGAGTGGGTTTTGCTATTTTATTTATAGCTGAGTATAGAAATATTTTATTTATGAGTGTACTTGTAATTGGATTATTTTTTGGGGGATTATTATTTGTAAGGTTTTATGGAGTTGGTTTATGTATTTTTATTAGTTTGGTGGCTTGATTATTTATTTGAGTTCGGGCAAGATATCCTCGTTATCGTTATGATTTATTAATATATTTGATTTGAAAAAGGTATTTACCTAGTGTTCTTAGGATTTTAATTTTTTTAAGAGTGTTTATTTATTTATTAAATTTATAGCAGAAGATAATTTATTTAAAATATTAACATTGGAAGTTAAAAATTAAGTGTTAACTTATCTTTTGAAATGAGTTTATTGTTTATAGTTTCTGTTGGGTTTTCATTAAGGAGAGTATCAATAATAGTAATTCAACCTTTAAGTTTGGGTTTTATGTTAATAAGTATAGTTTTATGTATAAGAATTTTAATAAGCATAATTATCTTTAGATGGTATGGTTATCTTTTATTTTTAATTTATGTTGGAGGTATATTGGTTATATTTGCTTATGTTATTAGTTTAATTCCTAATTTTATTTTTATTTCTAGTAAAGTGGTTTTATATTTTTTTAGTATTTTTTTTGGGTTTATAATAATAAATTTTTTTATTATAAAGGATATAATTGGTGTAGAATTTAAAGATATTATAATACTTAATTATAGGAGAATAAGAATAGGAGGGGGTAGGGTTATTATAATATATAATAATTTTTTTTGTTATTTATTATTAGGTTTTATTTTATTATTTGTGTTAATTAGTGTTGTAAAAATTTGTTATTATTGTGAAGGGCCTTTACGGGTTTTTAAGTTTAAGTAATATGCTAAGTTCATTACGTAAGAATCATCCTGTTTTGAAAATTGTTAATGGAAGTTTAATTGATTTACCTGTTCCTGTAAACTTATCTATATGATGAAATTTTGGTTCTTTATTAGGTTTGTGTTTAATTATTCAAATTATTAGTGGTTTATTTTTGGCAATACATTATACATCTTGTGTTGAAATAGCTTTTGATTCTGTTATACATATTATACGTGATGTAAACTATGGTTGAGTTTTACGGTATGTTCATGCTAATGGAGCTTCTTTTTTTTTTGTGTGTTTATATTTTCATGTAGCTCGGGGAATTTATTATGGTTCTTATATAATAGTAGAAACTTGAAATATTGGGGTAATTTTATTATTCTTAGTGATAGGGACTGCTTTTGTAGGATATGTATTACCTTGAGGGCAAATATCGTTTTGAGGGGCTACAGTAATTACTAATTTGGTATCAGCTATTCCTTATGTAGGGGAAATAATTGTTTATTGAATTTGAGGTGGATTTTCTGTTGATAATGCTACTCTTAGTCGATTTTTTTGTTTTCATTTTTTGTTGCCTTTTTTATTAGCTGGTATAGTAGTGTTACATTTTTTATTTTTACATCAAACTGGGAGTAATAATCCTTTAGGAATTAACGGTAATTTAGATAAAATCCCTTTTCATCAGTATTACAGTTATAAAGATTTATTTGGGTTTATTATTATACTTTTATTATTAGTTGAAGTTAGTATATTATTTCCTAATATTTTAGGAGATTCTGAAAATTTTATTCCTGCAAATCCTTTATTAACTCCTTTACATATTAAACCTGAATGATATTTTTTATTTGCTTATGCTATTTTGCGGTCTATTCCAAGTAAATTAGGAGGGGTTGTAAGATTAGTTATATCTATTTGTGTATTATTTTTTTTACCTTTTTTACATATTAAGGGGTGTCGAGGGTGTGGTTATAATTTGTTCATACAATTAAATTTTTGGTTAATGATTGGGTGTTTTTTTTTATTAACTTGGATTGGAGGTTGTGCTGTAGAATATCCTTATGAATTTATAGGTCAAATTTTTAGTATTTTATGATTTGTTGTATTTTTAATTCGACCTTTTTTGGATTTACTATGACTTTATTTTTTAGGTTATTAGGTTGAGTTAAGTTAATTATAAAGATATAAATCTAATTTTGGTTTACAAGACCAGAGTTTTAATTAAACTATTATAACATTGGTAGTTTTGTAATTATATCATCCAGATTATCATTTATAATAAATATTTAATTGAGATTTTTGGGTTTTATTAATAAGATAAAGATTATTAGTATTTCATCATATAACAGATGTGTTAATTATTAATACTGATCAAAATATAAAAAATAAAAATAATCAATTAATAGGGGATAGTTGTGGCATAGAAGAGTACTATAAAATAGTAATTTAAAATTGACAATTTTATGTTATAAATATATTAACTAACTTTTCATTAGGAATTTATTATTATGTTTAGTCATTTAATAAAATATCTTATATTAACGATTTCTAAAGTAATAGGTATAAATGAGTGGTTTGCTCCACAAATTTCTGAACATTGTCCGTAATAAATACCAGGACGGTTAGGATATATTATTAATTGATTTAATCGCCCAGGGATTGCATCAACTTTTACTCCTATAGAAGGGATAGTTCATGAATGAATAACATCTGTAGAAGATACAATAATACGGGTGTTAGTTTTTATAGGTAAAATAAGATGGTGATCAGTTTCAAGAAGACGGAATTCTCCAAGATTTAGTTCATTTGTTGGAGTTATGTAAGAATCAAATTCAATATTTAGAAAATCTGAGTATTCATATCTTCAGTATCATTGATGACCTATAGATTTAATTGTAATTAAAGGTTGATTTGTTTCGTCTAGTAAATAGAGTAATCGTAGAGAAGGCAATGCTAGAAAGAGTAAAATTATAGCTGGGGCAAGTGTTCAGATTGTTTCAATTTTTTGACTTTCTGTGATATTAAGACATGAAAACTTGTTAGTTATAAGAATTATTGATATATATATAACTATGGTTAATACCATAATAATAGCAAATATAGTATGATCATGGAAGAAAATAATTTGTTCTATTAGTGGAGAACAAGCGTCTTGGAATCCTAGTTGTCCTCAGTAGGTCATAATTAAATATATAGAGCTCCTGTCTCTGATAATCTATGGAAATCAACAGGCAGTCGACTATCTCATTCTAGGGAGGTAGTTAAATGATTTGATCAGATTACTGTTCGTTGGGAAATTAAACTTTCTCAAACGATAAAAATAAAAAATAGGACACTGGTTATAGATAATATAGATCCTATGGAAGATACTATATTTCATTTAGTATAGCAGTCAGGATAATCAGAATAACGTCGAGGTATCCCAGCTAAACCTAAGAAGTGTTGAGGAAAAAAAGTTAAGTTTACTCCTAAGAATATAGTTATAAAGTGTGCTTTTGTTCATTGTTGATTTAATCTTAATCCTGTTACTAATGGGAATCAGTGATTAAATCCCCCAAATAAGGCAAATACAGCTCCTATTGATAAAACGTAATGGAAATGGGCAACAACATAGTATGTATCGTGAAGCATAATATCTAAAGAAGAATTAGATAAAATAATTCCTGTTAGACCCCCTAAAGTAAATAAGAAAATAAATCCTAAGGCTCAGAGTATAGGAGTATTATATTTAACTGGAGAACCATAAATGGTTGCTAGTCATCTAAATACTTTAATTCCAGTGGGAATAGCAATAATTATAGTAGCTGAGGTAAAATATGCTCGAGTATCAACATCTATTCCAACTGTAAATATATGGTGTGCTCATACAATAAATCCTAGTAGACCAATTGATAATATTGCGTAGATTATTCCTAGAGTTCCGAAAATTTCTTTTTTAAAGGAGTGGTGGGATACAATATGGGAGATAATACCAAAAGCAGGTAAAATTAAAATATAAACTTCTGGATGACCAAAAAATCAAAATAAATGTTGGTATAAAATTGGGTCTCCTCCTCCTCTTGGATCAAAGAAAGTTGTATTAAAATTTCGATCAGTTAATAGTATTGTAATTGCTCCGGCTAAAACAGGAAGGGATAAAAGTAATAGAATAGCAGTAATAAAAACTGATCAGACAAATAAAGGTAAACGTTCTATTTGTAAACCTTCTCATCGTATATTAAGAATTGTTGTGATAAAATTGATAGCCCCTAGGATTGAAGATACTCCAGCTAAATGAAGAGAAAAAATGGCTAAGTCAACTGATGGTCCTGCATGTGAAATATTTCTAGATAAGGGAGGGTATACAGTTCAGCCTGTTCCTGCACCTCTTTCTACGGCTGATGAAGCTAATAATAGGGTTAAGGAAGGAGGAAGTAATCAAAATCTTATATTATTTATTCGTGGGAATGCTATATCAGGGGCTCCTAGTATTAAGGGTACTAATCAATTACCGAAACCTCCAATTATAATAGGTATAACTAGAAAAAAAATTATAACGAACCCGTGTGCGGTAACTACTACGTTATATAATTGATCGTCATTTAATAATGATCCTGGTTTAGCTAATTCAGTACGAATTATTAAACTTAGTGAAGTACCAAGTAATCCTGATCAAATACCAAAAATAAAATATAAAGTGCCAATGTCTTTGTGATTTGTAGAAAATAATCATCGCATAATTAATAAATATAGTAATTAGGGGGTAAATAATAAACCTTCTTATTAAATTTAATGAGATTAATGATTTATAATTTTTAATATTTTTAGTGGTTTTAAATATTGTATATGATTTAATTATTAATATTAGAGAGATATTTAGATAGAAATATAAACTAATTAGGGTCCCTAATAATATTAGTATGGTTAGTAAAAATAGTTTTATTTTGATTAAAGAAATTAATATAATTAATTTAGATATAAATCCTAGTAGTGGAGGAAGGCCTGCTAAAGATAAAATTAAGGAAATAATAATTATGTTATTTATATTATTTTTATGGGTTAGTATAAATAAATGATTACCTAATTCTGATCTAAATAAGTGTATTAAAGGAATAGAAATAATAATATAGTTAATAAAATATAATAAAGTTAAAGATCTATTAAATAAAATTATTGTTATTATTCATCCTAAATGTGAAATGGATGAATATGTAATAATTAATTGTAAGTTGGTTTGATTAAGTGCTATAATTCTTCCTATCAGTGTTGATATTACTGAGATTATTATAATAATTATTATATTAGAATTTATTAAACTTAACATGAATAGTGGGGCTAATTTTTGTCATGTTAGTAAAATAAATATAATTCTTCAAGGTATATGACTACTAATTCTAGGTAATCAAAAGTGTATAGGAGCTCCACCAAGTTTTAAAATTAAGGATAGTAAAATTAGTGTTCTTATTATATTATTATTAAGTATAGAATATCAGGATATATTATAGCTATAAATTATAATTGATGTAAAAATTAATACTCTAGATCTTATTCTTTGAATAATAAAATATTTTATTGAGGCTTCAGCTTCTAATATTTTTCCTTTAATATTTATTAAAGGTAAAAATCCTATTAAGTTAAGTTCTAATCCTATTCATATAGTTAATCAATGAGAAGATGATAATGAGAATATAGAACCTAAAAATATAATTAGAATAAATAAAAAATTGGAGGGAAAAAATTTGTTGTTCATAAAAGGTAGAACAATTTTGAATTGCTCAAAATAAAGTTAGCAGCTTTATTTTATTCCTAATTACCTTTATTTTATTCAATTTAATGAGCCTTGGTTTCATTCGTGTAATAATCCTATTAATAAAATAATTAGAAAAATAACAGACCTAGTTATAGGTCAATGTGTATTTGAGTTTATAATGTTTATTGTTAAAGGTATTAATAAGATAATTTCTACATCAAAGATTAAAAAAATTACAGCCAATAGAAAAAATCGTATAGAGAAAGGGGTACGGGTAAGAATGGATGGGTCGAATCCACACTCAAAAGGTGAATTTTTTTCTCGATCTTTATATGATCGTTTATTAATAGTTAAGCCTACAATTAATAAGATTAAGTTTAATAGGATTAAAATAAAAGAATAAATTATAAAAGTTAACATAAACACAGAAGAAGATTCTTATAATTTATAACATCAATATAATCCGTTCATACCGGCGCAGTGTTACCCAGTGAAGTAAATAATTACAGTTTTTTAATTAACAGTTAAATGCCTCTTATTTGGCTTTTCACTGGTAAATGGTATAAAAGATTAAATCTTTCTTTATGAATGCAAATCATATCTTCTATATAAAGTATAATACCTAATATTTAAGATCCTCATCAGTAAATACATGTGTAAAGAATTAATCATACCACATCTACAAAATGTCAGTATCAAGCAGCAGCTTCAAATCCAAAATGGTGATTAGTGGAAAAATGATGGTAAATAATTCGAATTAGAGAAATAATTAAAAATAGAGATCCAATAATTACATGGAGGCCATGAAATCCTGTAGCTACAAAAAAAGTGGCTCCGTAAACCCTGTCTGCAATAGAAAAGGGGGTTTCTAAGTATTCTTTTGCTTGAAGGATAGTGAAGTAAAGACCTAAAATAACTGTAAAAATTATAGCTTGAATAGAATCCCTGTAATTTCTAGATATTAATGAATGATGGGCTCAAGTTACTGTTATTCCAGAAGCTAAAAGGATAGCAGTATTTAGTAGAGGGACTTGAAAAGGATTTAAGGGGTTAATATAAATAGGGGGTCAACAGGCTCCAAGTTCTGTATTTGGGGCTAATCTTCTATGAAAATAAGCTCAGAAAAATGCAAAAAAGAAGCAAATTTCTGAAGTAATAAATAGAATTATACCTATACGTATTCTTAAAGATACTTTTATGGTATGAAATCCTTGGAAAGTTCTTTCTCGAATAATATCTCGTCATCATTGAAATATGGTTATTAAAATTAAAAATAATCCAATAATAAGAGTAATAACATTTTGGTTGTGAAATCAGGAAGTTAATCCTAAGGTTAAAAATATAGCTCCTAGTGAGCCTATTAAAGGTCATGGGCTAAATTCTACAAGATGAAAAGGATTTCGAGTCAT